ATTTTTGTATGTCAATTAAAATGCAGAATCTGATTGAACGTATATATCATAAAGATTACTACCAAACATAACACAAAATTTCTCCCCCGACTTTTTCTAGTCGAGCTTGTCGGTCTGTCATTATACCGCGTGATGTGGAAACAATTACAATGCCCATTCCACCTAAAATTCTAGGCATTTTTTGATAGTTGGAATAAATTCTTAAACCAGGTCGACTGATTCGTTTTAAATTTAGACTACTTTTATCGGGTCCTTTCCTATTTCTTCTATGTCGAAGAGTTAAAACTAAAAAGTTTTTTTTTCCTTCCAAATGTTTTCTCACATTTTCAATAAAACCTTCTTCTAACAAAATTTTTATAATGTTTTCGGTGCTGTTATTAGATTCTATTCGAACTGTTTCTTTTTTAGCCATATCGGCATTTCGTATAGAGGTTATAATATCGGCGATTGTGTCCCTCCCCATGATACAAAAATCTTTTTCTTTTTTTATTTTGAGCTAATCAACATATCTTTTTATTTGTCGTAATTCAATTAGCTAAGTAACTATTCCTAACGAAGTAGTTGAAATGAATATAATTAGTAGAAATCTAATTAATTACACAAATAGTTACTTTATTTGTTGAATATTTTTTTTCTTTAATATTCTATTCCTATTTCTAGAATATTAAAGAAAAAATCGAAATCAACTATAATTATATCAAGTATGTGCCTGAAAAATAAAAACTAGCGTTTTTATTTCTTTTTTCAACCAAGTCTCTCAAATTTCTTATCTTAAATTCGTTAATCAATTATAACACTTCGGGGGCTAATGAAATTATTTTAGTAAAATTTAACTGTCTCAATTCCCCCGCAATTGGACCAAAAATTCGTGTTCCTTTTGGATTTCCTTTTTGATCAATAATAACTGCAGCATTATCATCATATCGGATTATCATCCCGTTGTCACGTTTGAGTTCTTTTGAAGTACGTACTATTACAGCTCGAATCACTTCCGATCTTTCTAGTGATGAATTTGGACCGACTTCTTTGATCACCGCAACAATAACATCACCAATATGAGCATATCGTCGATTACTAGTACCTAAGATTCGAATGCACATTAATTTTCTGGCTCCGCTGTTATCTGCTACATTCAAATGGGTCTGAGGTTGGATCATATCATTTTTTGATCTCGTATTATTATCTAAGCAATGAAAGTAAAAGTAATATTATTTTGTCAATAAAAAAATGGGCGACTTTACTTTGCAGTTCTAAAGAACTTTGTCTTGTGCATTAGTTGCTCGAATAATAAACTGGGTTCGTATAGGCATTTTTGATGCTGCTATTGAAATAGCTTTTCGAGCTACCTTTTCTCGTACTCCCCCCATTTCATAAAGTATTCGTCCGGGTTTAACAACAGCTACCCAAAACTCCGGCGATCCTTTTCCGGAACCCATTCGTGTTTCTTTAGTCCTTACAGTAACTGGTTTATCGGGAAAGATGCGTACCCATATTTTTCCACCACGACGCGCATTTCTGGTCATGGCTCGACGTCCCGCTTCAATTTGTCTAGATGTAATCCAAGAGGGTTCAAGTGCTTGAAGAGCATATTTACCGAAAGAAATCTGATTACCTCGAAAGGAAATTCCTTTCATTCTTCCTCTATGTTGTTTACGGAATCTGGTTCTTTTGGGGTTATAATTGATGGCGGGTTCCGAATTCCATCTTTACTCCAGAACTGGACATGAAAGTTTCCTCTCATCCAGCTCCTCACGAATTCAATTATTCGGCAAAAAATATATGCCCTAGAAGTCTCTAAAAAATCTATGCCATATATAATTACGAGATTGACGTCGTGCATTTTTTCACATCTATACTAATTTTCTTAATTATTAGTTAGATTATTCAAAATTTTGGTATTTCTATAGTTATTTATTTTGATCTTATTTAGCAGGCGTTTTCTTTCAATTTTGAATACACAAAATTGGATATCATAAAAATTTTCGTGGGCGAATATTGACTCTTTATAGTGAAGCTTTCCGTTTTTTTTTTTTTTTTATTATTATTATTTCTATTAGTTCTATTTTTACTTATGGCTTTTACAAAAATTAGTATTCTGGTTCTTTTCGCTATCCTTCCCCCCAAATCATTAAGATTCTTTCTTGAATAGAATTATATGAATTCAGAGGTTCCATCGTTCCCATCGCTTTTTCCTTCATGCTTAGGTCTTAATTGTCCAAAAGAGCTTTTCTTATTTTATTAATAGTTATTGTTGAATCAATTTTCTTAGTCGTTATTGATTCGAAGCTCGTTACTGTTTTGTGTTACTTAATCGCTATAATTAAGAAAGAGGTTAATTTAATTATAGATCAATGGGTATTCATGCTTTCTTACATTATTTTTTAAAACTAAATTTAAAGACCGTACAGATATATATACATATTCATACTTTATTTATTGATTTATGTTTTTTTTTCTTTCTTTCGCCCTTCCTTTCTTTTTTTATCTGTCATTTTTTTTTTTAGTTGTTAATGATATTGCTTTTTTCAGGCAATAATTTGTTTGTTACGTAATTGATAAACTGCTTTTTTATTCAGATAATTGAAAGCGATGAGTTGGTTATTTTTTTTTGTTTCTTCCTAGTCGTTTTGTTCATTCGTTTTTGAATTGACTAGCGCTATTAAACAAAAAAAAACCAACGAGTCACACACTAAGCATAGCATGTATATACAATAATTAACTCAATTATGTAATTGTTATTTAACCTTATAGAATTATACTAGTTTCTTTTTTTTTGAGTGTAATAAAACCTTTGTGGTATTCCGTTGGCTCAATGTCTAGCAGTAGACAAGAACAAGCAAAGTCAAGTATAGATTTTTTTTTCTTGATCTTGAAAGTCTCCAAATACCCAAATTTTGATCCCTAATACTCCATAAATAGTTCGAACTGGATAACAACAATAATCGATTTTGGCTCGAACGGTTTGCAGTGGAAGTCTACCTTCCCTAATCCAGTGGCTGCGTGCCATTTCTTTTCCACCCAGACGTCCGCTTATTTGTATTTGAATTCCTTTTGTATCTGCCTGTTTGGCTAATTCAATAGCCTTTTTCATCGCTTGTCGAAATGAAACTCGATTTTTTAATTGTCCAGCTATAAATTCTGCAAGAATATTGGGATGACCGTACGGATTTACAATCCTTACAATCGTCATGTTTAGTTTTCTGTTGTCACAATTAAGCTCTTGTTCGATATTAAATTGTAATTCTTGGATTCGTTTCTGTTGGTTTTCTATTAATAATTTTGGAAATCCCATATAGATTATAACTTGAATAACATCAATTCTTTTTTGAATTTCTATCCGCGCAATTCCCTCAAGAGCTGAGTTTTTTTTTATAGTTGTTTGTACATAATTTTTGATACAATTTCTTATTTTTTGATCTTCTTGAAGACCCTCAGAATAGTTTTTAGGATGGGCAAACCACAGTGAATGGTGATTTTGGCTTGTCCCAAGTCTGAAACCCAATGGGTTTGTTTTTTGTCCCATAATTTTCCTCCACGATTTTAAATATTATCAACTCTCTTATTTTATTTCAACACTTTCACAGCTAACGATTTTGGATTTTCCTTTGTTCGATCTGGATTGTTCTCAGATTCGAAAAATTTTGTCTCCTTGTCCCTAAATAAAATATCTTTCACTACAATAGTTATATGACAAGTTCGTTTTTTGATCATAAAACTGCGACCACGAGCTTGCGGTCGTCTTTTTTTTGACGTAGGTCCTTCATTGACTTGTGCTTGACTAATAATTAAATTTTCTTTATTAAAACCTGCATTGGCATTAGCATTTTCAGTTACTGAATAAACTAATTTGAAAATTGGATACGATGCTTGATAAGGCAAAAGCTCAAGTACCATAAGTGCTTCTTCGCAGAACCGTCCACGAATCTGGTCAATAACTCTTCGAGCTTTATCAGCTGACATATGGATATATTGTCTCGTAGCAGAGACCTCCCCATTGTTCTTTTTCTTTCTTTTCATAACATTTTCCTATATTAATTACTAATAATTTAGATAAGTAAAAGATCATTTAGATAACTAAAAAAATGCATCTATTGGTTTTTTTAATATGAATCCAGAAAATTAACTAATAAAACAAATTAACGTCGACGAGATTTGGTATCATTTTTTGAATATTCTCCAAAATTTCGAGTAGGTGCAAATTCGCCCAATTTGTGTCCCACCATCGTATCGGTTATAAAAATAGGTAAATGTTCTTTTCCATTATGGATAGCAATGGTATGGCCAATCATTCTGGGTATAATGGTTGATGCTCGCGACCATGTTACTATTATTTCTTTTTCTTCTTTTGTATTAAGCTTATTTATTTTTCTTAATAAATGAATTGTTACAAAAGGGTTTTTTTTTAATGAACGTGACACAGTGAATTTCTCCTATTTTAGGTTGTTTTGATTTCTTTTTTTTGAAAAGACGAACAAATCAATTCGATTTTCTCTCCTATCCCATTTTAGTTACTACGGCGACGAAGAATCCAATTTTCACTATATTTATTCTTTTTTCTACTTCGTCTTCCAAGTGCAGGATAACCCCAAGGGGTTGCGGGTTTTTTTCTACCAATTGGAGCCCTCCCTTCACCACCCCCATGGGGATGGTCGACAGGGTTCATAACTACTCCTCTTACTACAGGACGTTTACCTAGCCAACGTTTCGATCCGGCTCTACCCAAATTTTTCTGGTTCACCCCAGCATTCCCTACTTGTCCCACTGTTGCTGAGCAGTTTTTGGATATTAAACGAACCTCCCCAGAAGGTAATTTTAATGTGGCCAATTTTCCCTCTTTTGCAATCAGTTTCGCTACAGCACCTGCAGCTCTAGCTAATTGTCCACCCCTTCCAAGTGTAATTTCTATGTTATGTATGGCCGTGCCTAAGGGCATATCGGTTGAAGTAGATTCTTCTTTTTGATCAATCAAAACCTCTTCCCAAACTGTACAAGCTTCTTGC